TAATTAGAATAGAATAATTCTTTCTAATTAGAATAAAAAAACTAAGAACAGATAAACTAAGGACTTGTATTGGATTGGCACTAATATCCACATAAATACAAACAAAACCACTGTAGGTAAAAGGATAAATAAAATGAAATAAGAACTTTCAAAAATAAGATAGATATAAATAGAACAAGAGTGAAGGAAAGGATAGTATAGAAAAGTTTATACAAAGCTACGCTATATATATACAAACTACCCACACCCCCTTTTTTTTGTATTTCATTAAATTCAGTGTCTTTAATTAAGACAAAGATCCGTAAAAACCCCTGCCTTCTTTAATTTAAAATAAAATATCATGAACAGTTCCTGTCGTTTGAGTGCCTTTTAAAATTAAAGGAAATATCGAATCGGAGGAACGTTTAAATAAGTTTTCTTTTTTAGTGGATCATAAAAACCCACTTTCCGAACAGCTCTTCCTTCTCTTCGTACTCAAACATCGCTTGTAACGATTCGATAAAGGATTCATTGGTATATATATAAGTGGATAAAAATTGCATTCAAAATGTGTATCATTGTAAGGTGTGAGACGTAAAACTTTTTTCTCAGTAACTAACGCAAATAGGAAGAGATAAGGGGAATAAAATAAGAATGTGATCAAAAAACCGTTCAACTTTTTTTGTTTTGAATTTGAATTTTGATATCTCTTTCCCCCGTCCCTGAAAAAAAAAAAAGATAGATTCAATTCCATTTCCATATTATTTGAGCACAATCCACTTTTTGAAAAAGAAATTAGTCCAAGAAAAGTTATTAAAAATATGAAACGAAAGAAGAATTGCATTTATTATTCTCTTAATAATAAAAAGGTTGCCAAAGGCGGTAATTTTTTTTTTATGTATAGAATAGGTATACGCTGGGACGGAAGGATTCGAACCTCCGAATAGCGGGACCAAAACCCGTTGCCTTACCACTTGGCCACGCCCCATTTCCATTCAACTCAACACTAATAAAAACTAATATAGGTATTAGTTCTTCGTCAATTCCCGTTCCAATAAATATCTTATGAAATAGATTAGTTTATTGCTCAGATTTTAATATATGTAGATATAGAATTAAACTAAATTTATTGATCATAATATATAATTCAATTAAGATATTGTATGAAAATAGGATTCCTTCTATTCTTTTTTGATTTGAGAATTGAAGGATTTTTGATTGAGTGAGGTTCATCAATAAGGGTTTTTGTCTATCTTACTTTATTTTTATTTTATATAAATAAATTTTGATATCATCATTAATAATATTTTAATAACTCAATATTTTAATAACTCAATCAAAATAGAATTATCTTCAAGAATAAATATCTTCAAGAATAAAATTTGATTATGCTTAATATTTTTAGTTTGTTTTGTATCTGTTTTGATTCGGCTATTTATTCAAGCAGTTTTTTCTTCACAAAATTGCCCGAAGCCTACGCTTTTTTGAATCCAATTGTAGATGTAATGCCAGTCATCCCTGTGCTCTTTTTTCTATTAGCCTTTGTTTGGCAAGCTGCTGTAAGTTTTCGATGAGGTTTTTAATACTGTCCTAAAATAATTTATTCAAGAAAAAAAAATTCTAACAATTTATAAGATCAGATAAGTCTTATAGTATAAGCCCTCCCCCAATTCAAGCATTCAAGTTATTATATAGACGCGAAAAATCAAATGGGGCTTACCCTATTCGATATTACTCATTCTAAACATTTTTCCATTCCCTTGAACTTGAAAGGGAGCTCTATATTATAAATTATAAGAGTCCTCCACAATATCTAATTGTAGGTAGGTGTGAAGGCAAATTCTTGGCAATGAAAGACTCAACTCTTATTACAAATGAATTTATCAAAAATCTTTTCTATTTCTAAAAACGACTTCATTTCTTGATATCAAAATTATTGTGATCAAAATTATTGTGATATAGGGTATAAAAATAGAGAATCTATTTTCTTTTTTTCCAAACCAAAATTGGAGATTGTGTAATGCTTACTCTCAAACTCTTTGTTTACACAGTAGTGATATTCTTTGTCTCTCTCTTCATCTTTGGATTTTTATCTAATGACCCGGGGCGTAATCCTGGCCGCGAAGAATAAAAAATAAGAGTTTTGACTTGCTTTTAAATATTTTTAGCATTTTTATCTATTCTACATCTTTAACTATTAAATTCAAAAATACTATTAAATTAAAAAATTTGAAAGGTAAAAAAATACCAAATAATCAACGGAACCGGAAAGAGAGGGATTCGAACCCTCGGTACGAATAATTCGTACAACGGATTAGCAATCCGACGCTTTAGTCCACTCAGCCATCTCTCCCAATGGAAAAACAATAATTACTATGTTATATTACACAAGAGGTAATACTTAAAAAACCTTTTTCTATTTCTCTTTTTTTTTTCATCGCTCTTTAACTTTAATTACTCTGTTAAATTTTTTTATTCTATTTTCTTTTTATTCTTATATTATATTACTTTCATTAAAGAA